CCCACCAGAGCGCCTTCTACTTTTAATAGACCAGGAACTAGATCAGAATCATTCTCAATGAGTCCATAAGAAGTGATCCCATTTTTTTCATCGGGTCCGGGTAGAGACCAAAAATCTTGAGCGACCGATCCGGCAGAACAACTCAAAAGATAAAGAAGTATCGTTAATTTCTTCATGCTCGTTCCAAGTTCGAAGTACCATTTGTACAAAGAAGAATCCCCTTCTTTACATGATTTCTTCTTCATATAGATAGATATAGGATCTATAGGGCAATTACTTAGAAGTACATTTTGTGCAACAGCCCTTCCTATCTGATAGAAAAAGATCCCATGATCCTGAACCGATCTTACCTGGGATCGCAAATCCCAAGTTTGTCTATGAAGAGCGGATCTAATTGTATTAGTGTCTATAATTGATTTCTTCTGTGTAATACTAATCGATAGGGCCTCATTAGTAAGTGCTACAAGATCTCGTACATTGGAACCCATGGTTATGGACCCGAATCCATTAGTATGGAACATTTTCTTTTCCAAGTGAAATCCCCTAGTATATGAAAGAGTGAAAAAGTGCTTTCGTTGTTGTGGAATAAGAAGCCTTCGTATCTTAATACCTGTATTTAATTTATTCGGAGCTATTAGAGCGGGATCCACTTTTCGAGGAATATGAGTCGAAGCAATAACAAGAATATTTATAGTGGACCATCTTTCACAATCCCTGGAGAGATAGTTCATTAATAGGCCGAGGGATAAGTAATTCGACTCATTCACATCCAGATCATGAATGTTTGGAATCCATATTATGCAAGGAGACATTGCTTTTGCTAATTCGAATTGAAGGGTGATAGAAAATGGGTCGATTTCCGGCATCATATCCATAGTTAGCGCATTCATCATAGTTAGCAGCTCCAGCTCCGTATCAAGGTCACGATCGATATCGTCACTAGCATCAATATCGTCACTAGCATCAATATCGTCACTAGCATCAATAAGAAAATTGTTATCCAGGAACTTGTTCAAAAATACCGTAATAAAAGGAACATAGGAGTTTGTCGCTAGGTATTTGACCAAATAGGATCGTCCAGTTCCTATGGAACCTATCACTAAAATACCCCTAGAGAGGGATAAGGCTAAGCGGAGCGAAAAGGGTTTTCCATGAGATGGGAAATGAAACCTATTAGCCCCACACGAGGTTTGTGAATAAGTGATTGTCTGATAATGAGCAAGGAATACCCGTCTTTCTGCTAAAGAAGATGTATTGAACTCATAATTCATTAGATACTTTTTATGAATGTCAACTAAGTATCGTAAGTAAATTGCTCCCGGTTGTTCAATCATTTGATAACCAGAGTCATTCTTTAATAAATGATCACTATGAGTCAGACTCAATAGAATTTGATCAATCCTTTTTTCTGTCGTTAAAGTGGAGAACTGAACCAATAATTCTCTTTCTTCTTCATCAATCGAATCACTGCTCGCGACCCAGGATTCGATTTTATCCTCAATCCAATCACCGTTCACCCTTTTTCTTTTTCTTATCAATGAATAGATCTCTTTACTTGTATGACTTAGATGTCTCGTATTTCTCGAAAAAGTGATTCGATTGATGGGATTTGGTATGATACTTATGAGATCGATGATATCGATTTTATTAGAACGTATTGATTTGACCCCATAAGCGGGACCACCACCCAATGGCATGTTGCCACCAGAAGCAGAACCCCGTATTTCTTCTAGGGAATCTCCTAATTGTTCCAGAGCAACCAGAAAGAGATTCTTTAACCAGAAGGAATTCGATTCCGATGTAGGATCCCTATCCATAAGTTTTCGCAACTCAATCATGTATGATAGAGTCATCAAAGATTTGACCTTTTCGAACTCTGTCTGTAACTCACTAGAAGCTCGGAAAACAAAGAGAAGATGTGTACGAACGCCAGCAACAAGAAGAAGAAAAAGGATTGAATAGAAGAACTCCCGAACATTTGGCGAGCCCAGACGTGTCCATATCAAAGGTGACTCATTATTTCGATGAATCATTTCTTCGGACAGAAGAAGATTATGTAAACACTTGTTCGAAATCTCACTTATCAGATTCCATTGTGGAAGACACACTTTTTTCTGAAGAATTCGCCATGATATATCTGATCCGTGCATAATATCATGAAAAATAGATACAAATTTTTGACTGCTACTTAGTATCGGCAATAGGTCTGAAAAAGTATCGAAAAATAGACAATTTAGATATTTGTACCCTGTCGAAGTAAGGAACCATGGCATATATGTTTGGAATAGATTCCATTTTGAGAGAGTTGAAAAAGCGCTATCTCGTTGAAAGGTTCTATACATCTGCCCTTTCTCAACGCATTTCTTTAGACAAAGACTCCGTTTTTTCCTCTTTTCCGATGGTAAATATTTCTCAGAACATGGAGTGTAAATCAAACCCATGTTTGAATTGAAATTGAGATACTGATGCAAGTTCTTCCTTTCTGAATCAGATAGATTCA